TCTATTCTTGAAATAGACAACTCGCACACACTCCCTTTCCAAAAAAAATCAATACACCAACCACTACAGTTAGATTTATTAGATTTGTTGCTAAAATATCGGTATTAAGCCCGAAACTCCCAGCGGATGGCCAGTGAGCTAAAAAAACGAAAGAATGGGTTACATTTTTCATATGCTCTCCTCTTATAGATAGGACGAACAAAGAACAAAGTTTTTCGATCACTTACTTCGCTCGCCCTTTTTTGATCGGTTTTTTTAATGCAATTTTTTTTTAATGCAAATAGATTCAATCTAGTAATTTATTTTAGATTAAGTCTTAGGTCTCGTTTGACCTGTGAAAGACCTCCTTTGTTGAAATGTTCCCAAAATTCCTAAAATAAAAGGAAAAAGACTTTCCACTGTCCTAAACTAAGGACGGGAAGGAAGAAGGCGAGCATATCCTCTAAATTGATCATCCTCAAATCAGCCCTTCCTGGGGTGGGGTATTGTCTGTCCCAATAAATAGATAATTCCAGGAGTAATAAATAGGAGTAAAGTATTGATATAATTGGAATTGCAGAAGCAAATACCAATTTACTAAAAAAAGAAAAAAGTATCTAATCTAAAGCACTCATTTTCTTTTTTAGGATTAAACAAAAGGGTTCGCAAATAAAAGTGCTAGTGCCACAACTAGTCCATAAATTGTTAAAGCTTCCATAAAAGCTAGACTAAGCAATAAAGTACCTCGTATTTTACCTTCTGCTTCTGGCTGTCTCGCAATACCTTCTACAGCTTGTCCTGCAGCAGTACCTTGACCAACTCCAGGGCCAATAGAAGCAAGCCCTACGGCCAATCCAGCAGCAATAACGGAAGCAGCAGCAATTAGTGGATTCATGGTGAGTTCCTCGTGTCAAAAAAAAAGAAATGGTTAAGGATACAATCAACCAAGAAATTCTTACTTCTAAGCTCTATTGGGGAGAAGTAACTAAAAAGTACAAATTGAAATGATAATCTGAATTGTCCGAACTACTTCGAGATCTCATTTTTAGTTTCTAATCATTAGAGGTTTGTGTAAATCCATATGATTCTTATTATTCTATTTCTCTTTCTTTCCAACCAACAACTCTTTCATTCCATCCTTCTTTCTTTACTCTTCGATATCCTTGAGTTCCTATTATTTCCCCTATAATCTAATCCATAATAAAAGACGAAATAGAGGAAGAACCCCTATTGAAATCGACCTAATCCAAATCCAATAGGAATTAAATCAAGATATACAATTGATAACAATATGCTGCATAGAACTGGATATGGAATCCAATTCCATATAGAGGGAATTCGATATATCGGATTAGATAATGAATCTAACTTAGGAATATATAATATCCCATATACACTTGTTTCTTCTATTTTGCGTATTTTCTTATTTTCTATTGAATCGGATTCGAAAATCATTCCTTAAAGTGGAAACCCGCACAAAAGATGACTGGACTTCTAGACATTAAGGATATAGATCTAGCCTGACTCCGCCCCCCTTAATGCATATATACTTTGACAATTCCGTAATATAGTCTATTCTCTCTCCTACAACTCTAGGTTGTATATTCATACGCATTTCTAACTATTTTGTTTTCCAACCAAGCGGATTATCTGGAACCATGCATGAATTGAGCTAAGCTAAAAAAAAAAGACTATTTCGAAAACTAGTCAATTCAATGATGACCCTCCATGGATTCACCTATATAGGCTGCGGCTAACGTTGCAAAAATAAGAGCTTGAATACCGCTTGTAAATAATCCAAGAAACATGACCGGTATAGGGACTACTAAGGGGACTAAAGAAACAAGAACAACAACGACTAATTCATCCGCCAATATATTCCCGAAAAGTCGAAAACTAAGCGATAATGGTTTTGTGAAATCTTCTAGGATGTTAATTGGTAAAAGGATTGGAGTTGGTTTAATATATTTCTCGAAATAACTCAATCCTTTTTTGCTAAGACCCGCATAAAAATATGCCGCTGACGTGAGTAAAGCTAAAGCAACAGTAGTATTTATATCATTCGTGGGCGCTGCTAATTCCCCATGGGGTAACTGTATAATTTTCCAAGGTAAAAGAGCACCCGACCAATTCGAAACAAAAATAAAAAGGAACATAGTTCCAATAAAGGGAACCCAGGGACCATATTCTTCTCCAATCTGAGTTTTGCTCAAGTCTCGAATAAACTCAAGCACATATTCGAAGAAATTCTGACCGTCGGTCGGGATGGTTTGTGGATTCCGAACAGCTATGATAACTGAACCTAGCAAGATAGTAATTACGACCCAAGAAGTGATGAGTACTTGGGCATGAATTTGGAAACTTCCTATTTGCCAATAGAAGTGTTGGCCTACTTCTACACCCGATATATCGTATAACCCCTTGAGTGTTTTAATGGAACATGGTATAATATTCATATTGTCCTCTGATAAAAATTGAACTTCAAAAAAGGAATTCTTTTGATTCAACCATCTCTTTCTCAACTCAGCAACTTGAAGTATTAATCTTATATTTAGGATACCAAGAAATCACATCAGATCATAATATATATCAATACCCTCTAATATATATCAATATTCCCCTTCTTTTATCTATACAAAACAAAAAAGAATAGTAAGTGATCCCATAAATCTACGCAGTTGCCCAAGAATTCACTATTCTTCTTAATCAACGATTTCTTATATAGAGAGAACGGCCCTCACAAATTGCAAATACTAATTTGTTAAGAATCAATCGAATTGAAGTCATAGTGTCATCGTTGGCTGGAATCGATATATTCGCGAGATCTGGGTCACAATTTGTATCGACTAAAGAAATAGTAGGAATCCCCAAAATGGCACATTCCCGAAGAGCTATATACTCTTTTTGCTGATCGAGGACGATCACAATGTCTGGCAACCTCGTCATATATTTGATCCCGCCGAGATATCTTTGCAAGGTCGATAATTTTCTCTTCAAGATTGCCACATCTCTTTTTGGGAGATGGTGGAATTTTCCCATCTTTTCTTCTGCTCTTAAGTCTCTAAATTGAGAAAGTCTAGTTTTCGTAATCGACCAATTCGTTAACATACCACTGAACCACTTTTTATTAACATAATGACAACGAGCCCTTATTGCAGCTGATGCTACTAAATACGCTGCTCTTTTTTTGGTACCAACAATTAAGAAGCTTTTTCCCTGACTTGCTGCATCAAAAACTAAATCACAAGCTTCTGATAAAAAGCGAGCCGTTCTAGCGAGATTTGTAATATGAGTACCTTTACGCTTTGCCGAGATGTAAGGGGCCATTTTAGGATTCCATTTCTTAATACCATGACCAAAATGAACTCCCGCTTCTATCATCTCTTTCAAATTGATGTTCCAATATCTTCTTGTCATTTTTTCCACACTTCCTTTTGATTTTTTCTTTTTTTTTCATCCTACCATTCAATTACGGAATTTATTTCTTTTTGAAGATTAAGAAAGAGCCGAAATAGCTTGAAATAAATAATAATTGTTCCGATGTAACCTTCCACTGAGAATTGGCCATTGATACATGGTATAAACGTAACCTTAATGAATTAACTGACTTCTTTTACTTATTAAAATAAAAATCTAAAATCTGACCTGTTAGTGTTCTAAGGTCAAAAGTCTAGTTTAAAGTCAAAAAATCTGCTTTATGTATCCTTAAATCGTATAATTGGGGGTAAATGGGGGTTCTGATGTCTCATAGAAATTGTTTGTTACGTCAGAATCAGAAGAAACTAATTCTGTATGGAGAAACAAAATATCTCTCATTTCCGACGCGAATAGATTTTTTTTTTGAATTTCGAAATAAAGGTTCTTGTCTTGTGGGGAACGATGCACAAATTTTTGGAATCCGGTACCAACAGGTATAATCCCCCCCAGAACTACGTTTTCTTTGAGGCCTTTCAACCAATCAATACGACCTCGTAGGGCAGCTTTTGCTAAAACTCGAGCAGTTTCTTGAAAACTTGCTTCAGATATGAAACTTTGGGTATTCAGGGAAGCCCTTGTTATTCCCAATAAGATTGCCCGATAATAGATCGATTCATCCAAAGCTCGCCCTGCTCGTTCCGCTCGCAATAATCCGATTAATTCCCCAGGTGAAAAAACATTAGACATTCCATCTTCGGAAACCCGCACTTTTGATGTTACTTGGCGTATAATAATCTCTATATGTCTATTATGGATCTGTACCCCTTGGGATCGATAAACCTTTTGGATCTTATTAACCAAAGAGATACGACTTTGGGCTATGGTTAGCTCAGCTCCAATCAAGAATCCCCAGGGGACCCCAAGAATTCTTGGTATACGCTCATTCCAATCCTCAATTCTCCTTTCGAGATTCGGCGATAGTGAATCAATTGAACGCGCTTCAAAGATTTGTTCTACTTTTGGAAGACCTTGCGTTATGTCACTAGATCTCGATTTTTCATATATAAACGTAACTAACCTATCTCCTTTGTAAAGGATTTCTCCATAATGACCATGAACAGTTGCTCCTGTAGTGGCCAAATAAGGCTTAGCTGCTCTTATAACAAAGGAATCAATATTAACAATGAAAATTTGACCAGATTTTTTTATGTGCGATTTAAATAGACATACATTTTCGCAAATAAATTGTCCAAGGTGAATTATTGCCGATGTCTCCTCCCAAGAATCATGATGGAGAAAGTGCCAATTCAAATGGAATGGATCCAACATGATGTTACTATCGAAATTCGAAATCCTTTGATTTTCATCTATTAAAGAGTATTTAAGCCCTTGAAGTACTTGGAAGGTTTGTTTCAAATTGTCAAGGAACAAATATTTTTTTAACAGGATCTGATTATGCGTTAGTAAATAGTAAGATGAAGAAAAATTCGATATACTAGGTACAATAGCAGCTAAGGGCCCAAAAATATCTCGAATAGGAATTCTAGGATTCGATTCTTTTACCGCATTGGGATATTTCGAATTCTTGAATAAACCAATTCTAGAACAGTTGGATGCCAACAAAATCATCAAAGATTGGTATTCTTTATTTCGATTCAACAAGGTGCCAATAGCTTCTTGATGTTGGCTAAGTGATTGAATCTTCGCCTTGGAATAAAAGGAATTGGTATTGGTGCGATCTAACCTATTATTGGGAATCGGTCCTGCACTTGTCCTATCATACCTTCTTCGTGTATACGAAATAGTGGACTTTACTAACTCAATTCTTAGGAAATCACGAATCAGATCATTTGCTCTTACCTCAACAAGGGAAGCACGAGCCTCCTCTTTTTCTTCTTGTTCCCAATTCACTACTAAGCAAGTTCGAACAAATTGACTATTCGTGTGATAAATTCTTTGAGTTAACTTGCTATTTTCATGAGAAAGAAAATTGACAAGTCGAAGTTGGAGATTATCCTCTTCTTGCAAGAGATCCTGCGGGAAAAGTGTTGCTAAATTTCTCCCTTCGTCCATTTCATATGCGACTGCAGGTCGAACCGAAACAAAATACTTTTCCTTGCTCTTGAGAATTTTTTTCCGTTGAACATAGACCCAATTTTTCCTTTTTTTTGATTCCTTAGATTCTTTCTTTTCTCTTTCTGGTGGTATCAAACTACCACCTAATATCTTATCTGCTTCTTCAGGAAAATGAATATCTCCGGAAAAGATTTTGAGTTCCGTATGGCTTTTTTTTCTATTCACTCGGACCAATCCACCTAGTCGACTTCTTGTATTTTTTGTGAGTTGTGTATCCACTCCAATGATACTATTATCAAGTACCTTTAGGGATGAGGATCTGGGCAAGATATGCAGTTCTTGAAGAATGAAAAAAAACCGATCTAGTTCTTTTTGGTATTTTAGACTAAATTCTTTTGTTCCTCGATGCTCAATCAAACCCTCTTTTTTTAAGATGGAATCTTCCTCTGGGCTCCCGTATTCGTCCTCTGAGTCTTCTTCTGAGTCTTCCTCTAAAGTCCCATATTCGTCCTCTGAGCCTTCCTCCGGGCTCCCATATTCGTCTTCTGAGTCTTCATCTAGAGTTCCATATTCGTCCTCTCGGGTCCTATATTTGTTCTCTGGGCTCCCATATTCGTCCTCTGAGTCTTCCTCTCGAGTCCTATATTCGTCTTCTAGGGTTTCATATTCGTCCTCTAGGATCCCATATTCATCTTCTAGGGTTTCATATTCGTCCTCTAGAGTCCTATATTCGTCTTCTAGGGTTTCATATTCGTCCTCTCGGGTCCTATATCCGTTCTCTGGGCTCCCATATTCGTCCTCTGAGTCTTCCTCTCGAGTCCTATATTCGTCCTCTAGGGTCCTATATTCGTCCTCTAGGGTCCTATATCTAAATTTCACAATTCCTGAACCCTTTTTATCTTTTCTGTATCGTGGATCGTCAAAATAAGCAAAAATAGTATTTCTACGTAAAACACCCATAAAGGGTATTTCAATAGAAATCCCCAAACAGGATATTAGTTCTTTCTCTTGTTCTTGATGATATTGTAATGGAATAACGAACCTATTTCTTCGCTTTTTCGCCAATAAATCCGAATTATCTTGAAGAATAGAAGGATAGACAAAATTCCAATGGCCGTTGGACATGATTCTATCCGGCGTTGAATAATCAAGAATTTCCCTATCTTTTTTACCAAAAGTATCCAACAGTCTATGTCTTACTTGATCATCATTAGCCATTGAGAGGTCAAAGATATATCTTCCGTCAACAGAAAAAGAATAAGTATTCATTTGATCTTGATCCTTGTGGAGCGAAAAAGACGCTATACTGGATCTGCACATACTTACTGACAATATCCATAAATGGCTTGTTTTTGGTAATCGACGAAGATTACCATATTGATATTCGGGCGCATGGTAAACATCAGTACTCCAGTGCATTTCCCCGTCTGATTCGGAATAAATATGCTTTTGTACCCTTTCTTTAAAATGCAAAGTGGACGTTCCGGCACGAATCTCCGCAATTACTTGTTCGGATTCTACATATTGATCATTTTGCACTAGAATCAAGCTTTTTGAGGGAATATTCACACTATATAGAATATCCTGACTCTGAATAGTTACATGCAAGTCTATATAACATAGAAAAGCAGGCTGCCCATGACGGGTACGTGTGGGGTGAACCAAATCCTCATTGAATTGGATTTTTCCATTCGAAGGGGATCGTACAAGGTCGGCAGTACCCCCTGTGAATACTCCACCAGTATGAAAAGTTCTTAATGTTAGTTGAGTCCCTGGCTCCCCAATTGATTGACCCGCAATAATACCTACGGCTTCCCCTAATTCGACCAGATCGCCATGAGTGGGACTCCGACCATAACATAATTGACAGATCCAAGATGTGCTCCGGCAAGTAAAGGGGGTTCTAATATATATTGGTTGTGCTCGAAATGGTTGTGCTCGAAAGGCAGTTATGAATCGATTGACTAATCCAATTCCAATATCTTGATTTCGAGCGGCAATGCATCGTGAACCGATATATATATCGTCTGCTAATACACGACCAATTAGTGTTTGGACAAAAAGTTTTTCCGTCATCCCATTTTGAGGACTCACAGAAATACCTCGGATAGTACCACAATCTCTTCTACGCACAATAATATGTTGAACTACTTCAACAAGTCTACGTGTAAGATATCCAGCATCCGCTGTTCGTACAGCAGTATCTACAACCCCTTTACGGGCTCCGTAGCAGGAAATTATATATTCTGTCAAAGAAAGTCCCTCGCGTAAATTGCTTTGAATAGGTAAATCAATCATTTGTCCTTGAGGATCCGCCATTAATCCTCTCATACCTACTAATTGGTGTACTTGAGATGCATTTCCTCTAGCTCCTGAAAAAGACATTAGATAGACTGGATTAGAAGGATCCGTTATCCGAAAATTCGAATTCATTTCTTGTTTCAAATATTCACTTGTAGCATACCATATCTCAACGGATTGGCGTAATTTTTCTACCGCGTGTACAGCCCCATAATAATAGTGTTTCTCCAAAAGAAAACTCTGTTGTTCCGCGTCTTGGACTAACCATCCCTTAGAGGGTATTGTTAAAAGATCCTCGATTCCTAATGAAATCGATGTAGTAGTGGCTTGATGAAAGCCCAGAGTCTTTATTTGATCCAGTATATGGGATGTATATCCCATTCCGAAATGATCTATTAATCTGCTAATAAGTCGTTTCATAGCAGTTCCGTCTATCTCTTTATTATGAAAGACCAGATTGGCCCGTTCCGCCATACATAAGTACCCCCTTTTTCGGCTGAGTAGGATTCGACAATTGCTGAGTAGGATTCGACAATGGGCCTGAGTCAGTGATTCGAAAATTTAATTAACTTCCTTTCCTTAATCTCAATCTGGATTCGCGCGGCAAAAATGATGATACTAGCGAAATCGGAATGCCCCCCGAAAGGGGCATCGCCGAATCTAACTTCCTTGTTTAGATAGTGTATGAATAGGCCTGACTAAATCCTTGTATGGCTTCCTCTATTTCTCTATAAAAAGAAATATGACCAAGAGTGCTTCGAATGTATATAGAACGGATTTCTTTTTTTCTATTTCCCACTATTAGATAGTGGGCATAAATCTCATGATAAGTCCCCAAAGATTCATATTGAACTTCAATCGGAACTTCTCTTGACCCAATGACGCGTTGATCTAGTTTCCATCGGAGCCACAAGGGACTGTCTAAACTGATTCGTTTCTGTCTATAAGCTCCCAGTGCATCATAGGAACTAGAAAAATGGGGTTCTTTATCTTTCGTATACTTATAATTATTATTATTGTAACTTACTTTTTGATTTGGATAGTTTCCGCAACTATTATATCTATTTGCACAAATACCCCGACGGTTTCCAATCGTTAATACATAAAGTCCTATAAGCATGTCTTGGGTCGGTACGCAAATAGGATCTCCAATAGCAGGAGATAGGAGATTCATATGAGAAAACATAAGTAAACGGGCTTCCGCCTGAGCTTCCAAGGATAAAGGTAGATGAACAGCCATTTGATCCCCATCAAAGTCCGCATTGAAACCCTTACACACTAATGGGTGTAAACAAATAGTACGCCCCTCTACTAAAGTGGGTTGGAAGGCCTGTATGCCTAATCTATGCAGGGTAGGTGCTCTATTCAACAGTACAGGATGTCCCCGCATAACTTCTTGAAGTATTTCCCATACAATGGGTTCCTTTTCCCAAATTTTCCTTTTAGCAATCCTGACATTAGAAGTAGCGCGTTTCGTGATTAAATCGCGAATTACAAATAGCTGAAAAAGCTTTATTGCTATCTCTAGAGGTAATCCACATTGATGTAATGAAAGTGAAGGACCCACAACAATGACAGAACGCCCCGAGTAATCGACCCGTTTCCCAAGCAGAGTCTCACGAAACCTTCCCTCTTTACCTTCAATTACATCTGAAAGTGATTTGTATACTTTATTGTGACCATCCCTCGTTGGTTGCCCGCGGGACCCACTATCAAGAAGTGTATCCACGGCTTCTTGTACCAACTTTTCCTGGCACATTACTAAATCTGCTGGCGCTAATTCACTTCTTTTTAATAGATAGGCAAGGTTGTTGTTCCGACGGATAACTCTCTTATAAAGTTCATTAATATCCGAAGTCACTACTTTATCCCCAGACCTATAAACAATGGGTCTCAATTCGGGAGGAAGAACCGGTAATAAGCACAAAACCATCCATTCTGGTTCTACATTTGTTTGAATAAAATGTTTCGCCAATTGCATGCGTCTAATCAAAAAAACTTTTCTTATTCGTCTTTTTCTATCTTCCCATTCATCTCCACTATACCCCTCGTCTTCTAATTCCTTCCATTCGACCAAGGAATTCTCTATAATAATTCGCAAATCCAAATCTGCTAATTGTTCTCTAATAGCACCTGCTCCTGTCGCAATTTCCCGATTTCGAAATGTTGCAAAGCCTGGGGTAGAAAAAAAGGGAGAAATGCTGTGGTTACAGGATGAAATTTCATCTTCGAATAAACCTCGTAATCGTAAGAAAGTGGGTTTTTTAGCGCTGGGCCTAGCAAAAGAGAAATCGCCGTATACTAGGCCCTCCAATTTCTTAAGGGGTTTATCTAAAAGGTTCGCAATATAACTAGGAAGACCTTTCAAATACCACACATGAGTCACGGGACATGCGAGTTTGATGTATCCCATTTGATATCTTCGTATCCGAGAATCAACAAATTCTACCCCGCATTTTTGGCAAAATCTTTCGTCTTCGTTTTCAGCTACGCTCGCTCGAGAATTTCCACAAGCACAAATTCTGCTTTTTATGGGTCCAAAGATTCTTTCGCAAAACAATCCATCTTTTTCTGGTTTATCGGTTTTATAATGAAAAGTAGAGGGCCTTGTGACTTCGCCAACGACTTCCCCATTAGGTAGGTTTTTGTTAGCCCAAGCCTTTATTTGTTGAGGGGAAACGAGTCCAATTTGGAGTTGTTGATGTTTATATTGGTCAATCATAAAATAGAAATAAGAAAAGAATTTATATTTATTCCGATCAAACTTCCTCCCTATTAACCTGGAAGTTCTTCTCAGATACAAGGAAATGATTCAGTTCTAGAGCCAAAGATCGTAGTTCTCGAACGAGCACTCGAAAAGATTCTGGAGGATCCTCGTGATTAGGTACTCTTTTTCCCCAGATCGTAGCATTAAGTATTCCTTGGCGAGCTATAAGATGATCAGATTTATAAGTAAGTATCTCTTGTAAAATATGAGCAACACCAAATCCTTCTAAAGCCCAAACTTCCATTTCTCCTACTCGTTGTCCCCCTTGCTTGGCTCTTCCTCTAACGGGTTGTTGTGTAACAAGTGAGTAGGGCCCAGTAGAACGTCCATGGATTTTTTCATCAACTTGATGAATTAATTTTAAGATATAGGACTTCCCTATTAGAACAGGTTGTTCGAAGGGGTCTCCTGTTCTTCCATCAAATATTCTACTTTTTCCCGGGTACTCGGGTTCAAATACCCATGGATTTTTTGTTTGTTTACTGGCTTCATATAATTCTGAAAACACAAGTTTTCTTGAAGCCTCTTGCTCATATCTCTCATCAAAGGGTGCTATTCTATAATGTTTCTTTAGCAGATCCCCTGCTAATCCGAGCGAGCTTTCAAATATTTGTCCCACATTCATTCGTGAGGGTACTCCTAAGGGATTGAAGACCATATCAACAGGTGTTCCATCTTGCAAATAGGGCATATCTTGCCTAGGCAAAATTTTGGAAATGATCCCCTTATTCCCGTGTCTTCCGGCTACTTTATCCCCAACTTTGATTTCACGTTTCTGTAAAATATATACACGAACCATTATGTCTAGGGGGTCTCTCTGGATCCATTTCACATCGATAACGCGCCCTCTTCCACCTATAGGTAGTTTGAGAGAAGTTTCTTTTGAAGTGGATACCTCAAGACCAAATATGGCCCGTAATAATCCAGCTTCCGCGATATACGACGATTCGCTCGCTATCTGAGGCGTTAATTTACCTACTAAAATATCGCCAGTTTCTACCCAGGATCCCAACCTAACAACTCCATTTCTGTCCAAATTGCGGAGTAAATGTTCTTCTAGATGTGGTATTTCTTTAGTGATTTTTTCAGCGGAGCCTTGGCTTGTCGTATCCGTCTGAATTTCATATTTTCGGATGTGAAAAGAAGTATAAATATCCTCATATACCAAACGTTCGCTAATTAGTACTGCGTCTTCAAAATTGTAACCTTCCCATGGCATATAAGCTACTAATACGTTTTTTCCTAAAGCAAGTTCCCCACCAACTGTAGCAGCTCCCTCTGCTAAAATTTGTCCTTTTTTAATGGATTTACCCCATGGAACCCGAGGTTTTTGGTGCATACAAGTATTTTTGTTAGAGCGCCGATGGGTAACTAAAGGAATACTTATAGTCTTCCCACTACTTGATAAAAGGATCTTGTGACTATCAGTAGAAATGATCTTTCCCTCGCGTTCGGCTATAACGGAAACCCTCGAATCTAGAGCTGTTTGGCGTTCCAATCCAGTTCCAACAATGCACTTCTCGGACCGAGAAAGCGGAACTGCTTGGCGCTGCATATTAGAACTCATTAAAGCCCGATTCGCATCATTATGCTCAATAAAAGGAATGAGAGAACCTCCAATAGAAAAATATTGGAAAGGAAAAATACTTCTAACATGAATCTGTTCCCATGCAATAGTCAGGAATTCTTGACGGTATCTAGCTGGAACAACCTGTTCTTCCTGAATACCCTGATTCAAAGACAAAGAATTTCCTGCTGCTATCATATAATATTCATCTCTATTTGGTGATAAATAAACCACCTGTTTCTCTTTTTTTTCTTTTGCTTTCTCAGATATTTCATAAAATGGACTCTCTATGGATCCCCACCAGTGATCAATTCTCGCATGAATAGCTAAGGATCCAGTAAGTCCAACATTGATTCCTTCGGACGTGTCAATTGGACAAATACGCCCATAGTGACTCGGATGAATATCTCGGCTCCGAAAACTTGCAGTCCTCCCCGTCAATCCTCCAGGACCCAAACAACTCACTTTTCGCCCATGAACAGTTTGTGTCAATGGATTAGTTTGATCAAAAACTTGAGATAAGGGGTATGTGCCAAAAAAGGTCTCATAAGTAGTTATTAATAAAATCGAAGTTGAAGTTGGAGTTACCAAAGTTTGTGGAGTCGGTTTCGATTGACGTATGAATACTCTACGGATAGTTTTTTGAACCGCATGTTGTAAACGATCAAGAGCCAGTCCGAATTGATCTTGTAACAGATCCGCAACCGAACGAATACGTTTATTTTTCAAGTGATTCATATCGTCATCGTCAAGTATACCCGTTCCAAATTTCATTCCAATCAAATGATCCGTAGCGGCCAATACATCTCGTGGTAACAAGAATGTATTGTTCTGAGGTATATCAAGATTCAGTCTCCGATTCATATTTCGTCGACCAATCCTTCCTAATTCACATTTTTGTTGAAAAAATTTCTTTTGTAATTCCTCACATAAGGACTCCGAAAATACCAGGTCCCCACCTACACAAGCAAATTGTTGATAAAACTCCAAAATAGCTTTTTCTTTTGACTCAATCCTCTTCTTCTCCTTAGCATTCGGGAAAGACAAGAGAATTTCAGGGTAGGAAACATTATCTAGAATTTCTCTTAGATTCGAACCCATAGCTGATGATAGAACTAGAATAGATACCTTTTGTTTTCTACTTACGCGAGCCCATATCCTTTCTTTTTTATCAATTGCTAATTCCGATCTTCCTCCCCAATCTGATATTATAGTCCCGGTGTAGATAGAAATTCCCTTATGGTCTAATTCCGAGCGGTAGTAAATACCAGGACTTAGCAATATTTGATTGATCACAATTCGGTATATTCCATTTATTATAAAGGTTCCTAAGGAATTCATTATAGGAATGTTTCCAATAGAAATGGTTTGCTTTTGCACATCGAAACCAAAAATTAATCTCGCAGATACATATAATTCGGAAGAATAGGTGAGTGATTCATACACAGCATCCCTTTCTTTTATTGAGGGTTCTAGCAATTGATATCCTTTCGCAAATAATTGAAATGCAATTTCGTGATCTGGATCTTTAATTGTTGGAAACTTCTCAAGTTCTTCTGCCAAGCCTTGATTAATGAACCTAAAAAATCCCTCGAATTGGATCTGACTAAATCCGGGTATTGTGGACATTCCCTCATTTCCATTCCGGAGCATCTTAAGTTTCCTTTTTATCGAAGAAAAATTCCATTATCAGCTCACTCTTCATCAATCCCTATGGATCGATCTAGCAATCATGGAATCTATATTCTGTTTACTGAATCACATGAAATTCTAGGGAACTCCACATACGTATTTCATATATGTATTTCATACATATGAATAGAGACAATTACATATGAATAGAGACAATTTTGAGGAAAGTTCGAATTTGCCAGGGGTACAAATCGAATGAAAATGAATTGATAAAACATTCCTAGAAAAAAATTCTGCCACTTAATGATATTCTAATCAGATTGGATGGCAAAGATTTCTCATTTTATCTCCTTTCTATGAATGGGATAAAGCCATAATATAATAATTTATAAGCACTAGAAAGTTTGACTTTAGTTCGATTTAGAATAGCACGCTTAGTTTAATTTCAAAAAAGAATTTGAGGGTTCTTTTTTGTTTCGTAGTAGTAGAATTGCTAGAAAATATAGGATTTCATTGTAGAATCCTAAAATAAAGTAAGTCCTTTTTTTAAGTACATGCCAATCTAGTTATCCACCTCTCCACATATCCCTGCTTTTATCGTAATTTCACTTGGGTGGGCCAAGATGGTCAGGTCATACTCTATATCAGAGCAAATTTCCTTTTTTTATTCAAGATATTTAATGCAATGAAAAATTAAAGCACGATTCCCCATAGAGATATGTACATAAGGGGGATCCATGGATAATAATGCTGTTATGGATAATAATGCTGTTCGGACCTGGAGTTTACCTATACACGGATTAGGCATAAACCCATTCTATTTTATTATGCCATTAAAAGGAAGGGGGGGAGAGAATACTGATTTAAGAGTCGTTCACTACTGCAATTCAAAAAAAAGGAGAATTCTAGTTAATGGTTCCAATTTGTTCTGAATTTTGCAGCCTGTGACTGGAAATCCACTTTTTCTCCTTTTTCATCTCAATAGAAAGAAAAGGGAAGTTTTCTAGTGTTAGCAATGTGTGTTTTAAGATAGAATCCATGGAGGAGAATAATCGAAACTGGATCCAAAAAAAGCAGGAATAGATTTTTGGAAAAATATTGGAAAAAAGTAAGTAGAATTAGATTCAAGATAAAAGAAAGGGGGTTTTAGTAAGAAAACGTGGATGAATACTTGCTCTTTTCTCGATTTTAGATCGGATTTTTTGGCGGCATGGCCAAGCGGTAAGGCAGGGGACTGCAAATCCTTTATCCCCAGTTCAAATCTGGGTGCCGCCTGATCAATAAAATACTTAGGCTTATAGTACTGATCGAACTCGACAAATTCGTACCCCGCATAAGCTGGAGCAAGAGAATAACTAGGCCTGGCGATACTGGATTTTGAGAATCCATAGTTCTATTAGGGTTTGTTTTGTCGGTAGTGGCCCAATCGGCTACCAATAGGGATGAGGTAGCGTTTACTTATTCTTTTATTAATTTGAATTGATTCTTAATTGATTCGATTCGAGAATTTAAAACTACGAGGCTAAGATGTCAGAAATCTTGATATTCAAAGGGCTCCTAAGGGGCATTCTTTTTTTTTTTCAATCTAAGATTGAAGAAGGAACTCCACGAAGGAATATCAAGACTTCCTAATTATTATACATTTTATTTATCGTACATCTTATGCTACCTACATACACTAAAGTAAGGGCTACTGATTCCGTCGAGAATCAGATTGAATAGGCTGATCAAAAATCAATTTCGGAGTTGTGGATAAAGTCTCCTCATTCTTTCATAGAATGATAGAAAGCGGGGCTGTAGGGTTTAGGTTAAAAATAAACATAGGCAAGGTAGGTATCCAATAAATATTTATCTATCCTAATTTTATGGTATATTCTGACGTCCTTTGCTTATAAAAAAAAGGTAACAAAAGGAAGAAAAAATCTTTCTATTCCCGCGTCTTCCATTCAGGACATCATCCCCGTACTCTTTTTTAAGGAAAAGGGCTATGTATCGTATTTATACTTAATGCTCTCCAATTCTACCAGAAATCCTATAAGAATTTGTTAGGAGTAAATTCCTTGAACTGATTCATCCATAGCCTTAGGGCAGAATCCCTTTTTGACTCTGTACCCTTGATTCCACTATGATTATTGATCAATAGTAGAATAATTTCTTCATAGAAATAGGAGACATAATTTACATGGATATAGTAAGTCTCGCTTGGGCTGCTTTAATGGTAGTCTTTACATTTTCTCTTTCACTAGTAGTATGGGGGAGGAGTGGACTCTAGGGATACTACTAATTGATTGAGTAGTCGAATTGTTGTATCAACTCTTTTCTTTAATTGATCCTTTTGCATTAATCATTTTGCCAAACTTTATTCTTTCTTTCTTTAGTTTTGTTTCACTCCTGTAAGAAACTCTTGTAAGAAGGAGTCGTTCTATTCTACTCTATAGAAATAGAAAGAGCGATTACAGCAATTCATAATTTCTACTAGAAGTGACGAATGGTTAAAAAAGTTCTATACATAAGAAAATTAGACTTTCTTCCACGGAGCTATTCACAACATATCGCACACTTTCCATTTGTTTTATACTCTTTTCTTATTCTTAGAAAAATTTTTATGCTCTTTTGAAGCATCTCGCCGCATGTTTAAGCATGAAAGATTCGCTGATTTTGACTTTTACTTTTTTTCTTTTACTATAGTCTATTCTCATATTATTTTTCTCTCCCTCCATGGATTCTTTCGTGAAGAATTGTCTTCGATTTTTTTATTTTGACTTGATTGAAATTAAGTGGATGCAGTGAAAAAAGAAATTGAATTAGACTACTATTTCAATCTACTAATCTATTCTATGTAGATTCAAGATAATATAATAGAAAGACTCTAAAGTGTGGTAGAAAAAACTATATGTAGTTCTTTCTACCACACTTTATGATTCCAACCAGATCCTTTCATTTAAGACTTGGATTTTTCTTTTATTTAATCCCTTTTTCATTTCTTCAATGATTAATTGGAATTCCAATTAATCATTTTGGCTGACTGTTTTTACATAAATAATAAGTAAAAAGGCAGTAGGAACTAGAATGAACAGTGCAGTAGCAATAAATGCGAGAATATTGACTTCCATAACCTCTTTTTTTTTCGCAATAACTCGGGATGTAATCCCATGGAGAGGAAAAAGGGGTATCCTGTAAATTCAAGGGGAGGACTTGCATTCTGATAATACTGAATCAATTCAATATTATGAATATCGGATCTATCAAATCAATTCATGGTTGAGAGTGGAATAGTATAACATAGGAAGATCCCTTATTCATACTAAGACCAAAATTGGTTTTTTGATTGGATTAGGAATTCTCTCTTTTTTTCATCCTTTTCTACTTTTTCTTTTCTATATCTATAACCCACGATCTTTCTTATCTTATCCAATTTCCCTTCCTTTTTCTTATAGTTATACATACAATTATGTATGTATGTATTATATGACCGACTTTCTATGGGTCACATAGACATACAAATAAGCAGTAGAAGTAGAAGTGAGATGGAGAAAAGAGGGCTTAAATAAAAAAAATCGAATATTTTCAATTTAGGAAAAAGGGCGTTTGCTTTGCTTGGTTTTTCTTTTATTTTATTAGGTTACTATCAATATCCACTTTTTGGGTCTAAAGATGAGAGCGGATCCATAAAAAAGGAGTCCGCAAATGGAATGAGAATGAGATAGATTCTTTCCAATTAGTCATTGAACATACACAAACAAAGTTGGAACTACAAAATGGAAGGGGCCTGGTTTAACCCAAAAAGTACTAATTATATTAAATTCACTGTCTAAGAATAAATGAATACAATTTATGTATGGATTCCGATAAAATACCGGTACTCTATTCCATAATCCATAAGAGTCGAATAGGAAGTTAAGATGAGGATGGTATCATCATAAGGATAGAGTAATATCCTAAATTATACTAATCCACGTATGATATGTATTTCTTTCTTTATCAACCGGGAGTAGTGAAAAAAGAAATTCCTATAGGCCTTCCCTCCCTCTTTAATGAAAAATGCGAAATCAAAAAAGTGAAGTAAGGATGCCCCATAGGTATTTGATCCTGTCTCCTGCCCCCTTTTTTTGATGGAAATTTTTTATGGAAAAAGGAAAGATGAATTTACCCATTCATTGAACCCTAGTTCGGGACTGACGGGGCTCGAACCCGCAGCTTCCGCCTTGACAGGGCGGTGCTCTGACCAATTGAACTACAATCCCCGCGGGGTGTATGGCATACCTATACCTATTTTTAAATAGAACCATAAGAAGATTCGATTCGTCTGTCGTACTCTAAGAAATAGACGAATCATATACTACATACCCATATATCGTATGTGGGTATAGTGAGAGTGACATAACTAGTATGTCGCGATTTTTTATCGCTTAAAATGGATGATAATCCACCTTTCAATAAGAAAAACTCTTTTGTTTGTAAAAAAGGAATGAGAGAAATATGGATTAGAAAGAAATTTCCCCCTTTCTCTTTATCCTTTATTTCTATGGATCAGACATTTTTTTTTATGGAAGAAAAAAAATGGATTTAGTTCATATTCACGAAGCCCTAGATTTTTGGGCCGAGCTGGATTTGAACCAGCGTAGACATATCGTCAACGAATTTACAGTCCGTCCCCATTAACCGCTCGGGCATCGACCCAGGAAGAATTTATTCTAGGGTTTTTGATAATCTATGATTAACCTCCTTTCATAATACTCCCTACCCCCAGGGGAAGTCGAATCCCCGCTGCCTCCTTGAAAGAGAGATGTCCTGAACCACTAGACGATAGGGGCATCACTAAACGATAGGGCCATATACAACCGCTCGTCATTATACTATAATGATAGTATGAGCAGTTTTTTAGAATTGTCAATATACTCGAAGAGTATAACTAGATCCAAAGCAAAGAGTCTTTCCTACTTTTCTGTTATGCTTTCTTAGGATTTTTTTTTAGTTGATGGTTAGGTTAATTCACGGATCATCTCCTACTTTTTAGGGAAATTCATTTAAAGGGTATAGAATAAGAATAGATTAATAAAAGGGATTCTAGATTAGTTCAGTACAGGTAGTGATTTGATTGATCTAACAGGAAAAAGAGTCCAATTTGATTTCTTTTTTGCAATTTACACTCCGTGCTTCATTTAGTGTTCAGACCAAAAATGCATGCATCCCACACTAAGTCATAAAATTCAAGAAAAAAATAGAGAAATTTTCAAAAACAAAGAAAAAAAGGTGAATAAATAATAAATTTAGTAGAAAAGTACTTTATCGGATTCGAACCGATGACTTACGTCTTACCATGGCATTACTCTACCACCAAATTAAAAAGCCCTTTATCGGATTTGAACCGATGACTTATGCCTTACCATGGCATTACTCTACCACTGAGTTAAAAGGGCTTTTTATTCAATTCCAAAATTAGCCACTTTGATTTCCCATTATGGGTCTACTGCATAATGTACATAATATATGTACATATAGAGATATATGTAGAGATTATATATGTATATATTGAGATCGAGATATAGAAGTTTATTCATGGCAAGGTTCAAAATCTTGAGAAAATCAAGAAAAATAAGAAAATCTTTCATATTCTCTCTTATCACTTGCACAAAGTAGAGGTTTTTTTTTATTTTATTTTATTATATAAAAAAATACGTATAATAAAATACGTGAAGAGAGGGTTGACACACTAAAAAATTATGAGTATAGTAGTATCCAATATACTTGAAGAGGGTAAGTTCATAGGTATGTAAACACGATCTCGTACGACTCACTAAACCAAAGCACGAAAGTTATATTATATTATAATATATTATATTATATTGTTTATAGGAGGGAAACAAATATGAATCAATTCTTGAATCATATAAGAGAAAAGGCCAAAGGGGCAATAAGAGCTGCTGTCAAAAAAATGGTAGACTTTTTCTTTTTTATCTTTAGGCTATTGACTTTTCACGTGCTCAGAACGTTCTGCAGAATTAGGGACTTTTTTCTTTTATTGGCTGATCTTATGGTGAGATTTTTCTCCATTTATGTTTTACTTCCTATAATTCTAATTGGGTGGGGTATAAAGGAATTCGCGCTCTTCATATACCCATATGGCTGGGTAGTAATTTTCAGTGAGATACTTCTTATCTGTTTTGGTGAGAGATTGAAACTATTTTTAACAGGCATCTCTTGGAAAAACCTTCGAGTTCAAAACTTTTCCATTTTTCTTAAAAAGTTTTGGACGGATTTGTTGAAGCGATTTTTAACAGGTACCCCTTGGAAAGGGGGTACTTGAATATTCTCCAAGGATTCTAGTTGTTGCATTTTGAACAAACTATGTTAGAGTTTTAGCAACAATTTGCTTGTAAAAAGTGGGCAGTAGAATTTATATTGCAGAGTATAAAAATTATTCTACTGCCTGCCCAACAAAAAATAATAAACCATACCCTACATACCTAACTCCTCCCGGCTATGGGTTTTCTGTTTCCGAAGACTAGGAAAAAAGGAGGATTCTGGAACCCTAAGGGTTCGATGGTATATGGATATGAAAAATATAAGATTTCCGATCCTAGCGGGAAAAGGAAGGGAACAGATACCCAATATGATTCTTGAGAGGAACATTTGGTAATGGTCTTGGTCCTCTATGCTTTTTTTATGTGTTCTTAGTTCTATTCATCTTCTTTGATTCTTTTAAACAAGAATCTAATAAACTAGAATTGAGTGGAAAAGAGGGGAGGAAATTAGTAAATGGAGAGGATCGACTAACCAGAGACATTTAGGATCTTCTTTACATCAGGTAAATCCGTCGGGTCCTGTCCGCCTTTCTCTTTAAGTTACGACTCTTTGTTTCTTGCTTCTCTCAAGCCATAGGGAAAGTCTATGATGAATTTTTGAAATTCATCTCACTCTTTCTCTAGGGCTCGGACTTCATGATAAGTGGGGGAAGAAAACATCTTCCCCAATTTCTTTGTTCAGAATTGAACAAAAAGGAAAAGGAAGAAAGGGATTTAAGGGGGCAGTGCTGCCCCCTATATCTCCTAGTGTATATTGTAGGAATAATCAAACTATTCCTTACAGCAGTCTGGCACACTTACGTCCTCGCAAAGCAAATAATGATCATTGTAGTCGTAACCATAGAATAAGAATACGACCCTAATCGAAATGCATACATTAGGTTCATACGCTATTGGGATGGTAAGAAGATATGTATTTTACAGACCAGAGAGGCTATCTAAACCCTAAAATAAAGGCCCGCGATCGAAGTACCAATCGCTCACTGTCATGAACCTTCTCCATTTGATTCAATAAGGGGGAATTAGCCTCCTTCTCGAATGGCTACCCTTGACAAAGGGTAGCGTTGGTATCATAATCTACATGTAGCGGGTATAGTTTAGTGGTAAAAGTGTGATTCGTTCTATTAATAACTGAATTTGAAATGATATACTTAAGGTGTCCTTAAGTTTTTTATATTCCGATGAAAACTTTAGTTCTTATAAAGGATTTAATCCTTTTCCTCTCAATAGCATATTGAGGAAGAATATACATTCTCGCGATTTGTATCCAAAGACTAATGGAAATTGCATCCAAAATACAAATTGGATTATGAGTACAGAGTCGCGAAGCATAATTTTGCATTGGATTAAGTATTCCCATTTTTTAAATATGAGTAAAGGATCTATGGATGAAGATACAAAAAAGTTTATTTCCAATCGTAACTAAATCTTCTTTTGTTAAAAAAGGAAATGGAAGCCTAATAGCTAAAAAACGGTAGTTTTGGTTTACTAGAACCATCAGCATATTGTTTCAGCTCGGTGGAAACCCAATTCTTTTCCTCAGGATCTCTTGAATAAAATTAGGGAACGAAGTAAGTAGATTAGATAGATTTAGTAGAATTTCTATTTCCTACTCTATAGGGATCATCTAGAAAGCGGAGAGCTTTGGTTCCATTCAGATAGAAAAGCTGACATAGATGTTAAGTGGTGAGAATATCCATAAAGGAGCCGAATGAAATCCAAATTTCATGTTCGGTTTTGAATTAGAGACGTTAAAAATAATCAACCAACGTCGACTATAACCCCTAGCCTTCCAAGCTAACGATGCGGGTTCGATTCCCGCTACCCGCTCCATTCTGTATAAAAGGACTATTCTATTTGTCTAGACATGGTAGAGGCCTGTATTCAACCTTTTTCGTCCACCAGTTTCCGGCCCTCCAGAGCGGAGTAGAGCAGTTTGGTAGCTCACGAGGCTCATAACCTTGAGGTCACGGGTTCGATTCCCGTCTCCGCACTTAGCTGTCTGTATAAAAGGACTATTCTATTTGTATGGATATGGTAGAGGGCTGGGCGGTATCCAACCCTTTTTTATTCATTAGTTCCCGGCCCTAGAGGGCCAAATTGAGCAGTTTACAAAGTCACTTGCCCCTACAAGAAGAACTCTCAAGGCTCCTTCCTACCCTGCAGAAAAGAAAAATGAAATGAAAGAAAGGCACAGTCTACCTCCCTTCCCTTTAAAAGCAGTTTGCCAGTTGTTCGTCTCGGTGAATCCCTGATTTAGGGAGTCCTGTTGGCGAGTTCAATTCCCGCCGCCGGAGCCCCCTTTTTTTTGAGTGGGGTGCAAAGGAAGGGTAAGATAGTAAGGGATACGGTATTAGACTAACACCTACTTAATTTAATATAAGTAGTTAAGTAGTCAACTAGACTAAATTTTTTATCATAGTACCTTACTAAATTAAGCTGGCGAGCGGCGGGAA